TTGTCTTCCTTTTTCTTTCTATAGTGGAGATAGCCGCACGTAATGACAGATCACTGCCATATTATTAAAAGCTTGTGGTAAGAATGGGTTTCGTTCTAGTGCCCTAAAATAATATTCTAAAGCTTTTGTATGTTCTCCATTACTTGTGTGAATAAGGCCTATATTATAGAGTATATAACTTCGATCGTAGGGATCGATTTCTAGTCGCATAGCTTCATAATAATTCTGTAAAGCTTCCGCATAATTTCCTTCGGATTGAGCTGACATCCGTTACGGTCGTTATTCGATTAAAAGAATCTCCGTTCCAGAACCGTACGTGAAATTTTCACCTCATACGGCTCCTCCCTTAAATATACATAATGAGAATTAAAAATACATGGAATAATCAAAAAGGGTTAAAACATTCTCATTATGAACTGAGCGGGGCTAGTGTTTTTACAAAAAATCTCTAGCCAACCTTCTTGCGCAAGAGATTTTACTAGAATCAAGTGTCTTGATACTAAATAGAAAGGATAACTCCAACAATTCCTTTGTCCTCAACGCATCCTAATTTCCAGGAAATAGTCACTTCAACAGTCTTCGATGGTTATACGGGTATCCAAAGTACGAACGAGATGGATGTTTGTTGTCCCAACCATTCTTGTTAGTCCCAATCCAGGTAAGAAAAGAAAGGGAATAGGTAAGTAATTTTTAACAAAGTTTTCGTGTTGTCGATTGCTAGGTGTAGTGCTTCTTCCCCTATGCCGCCTATTGGTACTATATTACTAGGAAGTAGGATTGACCTGTAATACAAAACACAAAGGTGTAACCTTTCGCTCAATACTAAAATCGATAACTGAAGCATAGTATCCGAGGTTGCATCAATCGGGGATACACGACAGAAGGAATTGTTCTATTTCTAAACTTCACCTTCAACAAGCGTAGGTTTATTTATATAATATGTAATATGGAAATGGAATAAGAATATTTTTTCTTTCTATCCCGAATCGTGTGCCTTTCTCATAAAACTAGGAGCAGTAAAAGGAAACTAAATAATAAAAAAATCAAATCACACCATCTCTGTAATAAGTAAATGCCTCTTTTTCTCCTGAAGTTGTCGGAATTATTCGTAATAAGATATTGGCCACAATTGAAAAGGTCTTATCAATAAAATTTCCATTTATCCGCGATCTAGGCATAGGTATCAATCCATTCTAAAATTCTTCTCATTACCCCTTGTGGGAAAACGATTACACAAACAAAGGATTTGTACAGTACGAAATAACATAAAAAGAGATTCATTTACAAACCAAAAAATTGCAATAAAGAGCCAAATTTTCTACTACTACTTATACTGCTATTTATCCCAATTATTGCAAATACCCAAACAAATTGCTCCTTTTTAAGAATCAATAAGAAATCGTGGAATCCCATTCGAATTCATACAAATCAAATGTAGTAGTATAGGAGCTATTCCGATTTCATCGAAGCGTAAGAATCAAGGAATTTTTGATCTAAAAAGAAAAGGGAAAAAGAATCGAATAATCATTTATCGAAATATCAAATTAAGGGATAGGAACATTATCTTTGCAAATATGAATCAATATATATTTTATCCTTTCACAAGGAAAAACTTTGTTTTTAATTAAATCCTACGAGTAAATCTTTTTTAGAAAAAAGATTCTATTACTATTAGTTATAGTATTGGTGGGTTGGTCCTAGTCGTACCTATCCAAACAAAAATGGAATAGTAATAGAAATATGAACTAGAGTAATGGCTCGCTATTTCTTCGGTTTCTGAGTCATAATCGTTGTGTAGGAGAGATGGCCGAGTGGTTCAAGGCGTAGCATTGGAACTGCTATGTAGGCTTTTGTTTACCGAGGGTTCGAATCCCTCTCTTTCCGTACTTTCACCTAATTTAATTCGCCAACATTCCTAACTGTAACAAATCAAACAACAAAAAATCCTATTATTAGAACATAAGAGTTGGATCCTTCTTTTATTTTGATATATATTTATTCTATTTCGAATTGCCGCGGTACATAAAATACTGGAACGAATGGACAAGGAGTGAAAATCTTTCTGCCAATCTAGGATACATGAATAGGATAAAATCTGGATCAAACCTCTGACTTTAAACCTTAAGTCATTTGACTTTGGCGAAAGAAAGGGACCCAATTGTCCGAACTCTTTGCTTTGTATTTTATTTAGGGCTAAGTCTGACGAGAATAATATTCTACCACTAGCAATTCATTTATTTTCAAACCGACCCACTTACTATCTATTATTTGATTGACTAATCCTTTATATGGGAATGGGTTAAGAGTCAAATGTTTGGGCAATTCCTCACGGGGGGATGAATCAAGAGAATTTTGAATTAGAGATCGGGATTTTTGTTCATCCTTCGCCATAATAGTATCTTGGGATTTGCAACGATAACTTGGTATATCTACTATACGGCCGTTAACTAAAATATGTCTATGGTTAACTAATTGGCGGGCTCCAGGAATAGTCGGAGCCATACCCAATCGAAAAAGGATGTTATCCAAACGCATTTCAAGTAATTGTAGTAAAACCTGACCGGTTGACCCTTTGGTTTTTCTGGCGATACGAACGTATTTAAGTAATTGGCGTTCTGTAATACCATAATGAAAACGCAATTTTTGTTTTTCTTCTAGACGAATACGATATTGAGATCTTTTCCCGGAACGCGATTGGTTTCTAAGATCACTTCCGGCTCTAGGCCTTTTATTGGTTAGTCCAGGTAAAGCCCCTAAACGGCGTATTTTTTTGAAACGAGGCCCTCGGTAACGCGACATAAAGACTCCTTTCTTTATTTATTTTCTTTATTTCTATTTATATATATATATATTCCATATTTACAAAAAAACCTAAATTAAAACTGAACTAAATGATAAATGAAACGAAATCCCCTAAAGTATTGTATTCCAATGAATAAGAAAATGGATTGTATATCCATCATATACGAACCTTTTTATATATTATATATTTGTATTAAAATATGCTAAGTAAAATGTAAAATAAAAGAAAGAGTTTTTTCCTGATTTGTTCTGCCGAGATTGAACCCTTTTCCTTTTATTCCTAGTTGTAAGTTTCTACGACATAATAGATCGTTTTCAAGAAGGGAAAGGCACCCTTGTTCTTTTCTTTGTTCTTCGATTTCAAAAATATATAATAAAAAAAAAGATTGAACAAAGAAAAATGGAGAAAAGCCGGCTATCGGAATCGAACCGATGACCATCGCATTACAAATGCGATGCTCTAACCTCTGAGCTAAGCGGGCTCCCAGAAATTGTACATGCACTGGAATTCAATGAACTATATTTTAGTTTAGGCTTATTCATTTTTATCCTTGTATGATATGAATTTCTAATAAATAGAAATATTGAATTTAGTTTATTTCTTTCTATGTATATTCTATTTTGCGCCTAGAACAATTAGATTCTATTTAAATTCGATTTCGAAATTATAGCAAATTCTATTTATCTTTTTAGTAGAGCTATGAATTTTCAAATTCATTTCAAATCGAAATTCAAAACCAATTTCATTATGACAATTTTTTTTTAAGATATTTTTTAGAGTTAATAGTTATAAGGATCTGCTTTAAGAAAACCGAAAATTAAAGTAAAAAAGAAGAAAAAAATTAGAATCGATGAACTCCGGATCATAATAACATAATAAGATATTCTTGGGCTTTCATTCATAGACTATGATGAAAAACAAAGAATCGATCCTTTGAGTATTCAAAATTGCATTGGAAAATAAATGGGGAGGAGGATATATATGGTATATATCCATCTATATTGAATTGAAGCTACAGAAATGATAGAATCATTTCTGATTAGACCAAAGCAAATGAAAATATAGACTTCCGATAGAGATGAAAGAAGATATACAAAAAATGAAATAGGAGGAAACATTTTTTAGTAATCCATATCAAATCTACTGAATTCGATGGTTCCGGCAGAAATGAAAGAATAACGGGGAAGGACATCACACTAAGATCCTAATCTTAAAACAAAACGCAAAAGGGGATATGGCGAAATCGGTAGACGCTACGGACTTAATTGGCTTGAGCCTTAGTATGGAGACCTACTAAGTGAAAACTTTCAAATTCAGAGAAACCCTGGAATTAATAAAAATGGGCAATCCTGAGCCAACTCCTTTTTTCAAAAGCAAAAAAATAAGGATTCAGAAAACAAGAATAAAAAAAAAAGGATAGGTGCAGAGACTCAAAGGAAGCTGTTCTAACAAATGGGGTTGACTGTACTGTGTTGTTCTAAGAATTCTTCCGTCGAACCTCCAATCCAAAATGGGTGAAGAATATACTATATCAAATGATTAATGACACTCCGAATCTATTCTGTATTTTTTTTTTCTAAATTTTTAGATATTTATATATTATAGAATATGAAATTCTCTCTAAATTCAAATTTAGAATATGAAATGACAAATATATATTATATGAATAGGAAAAAATGGAAGAATTCTTGTGAATCGATTTCAAGTTGAAAAAAGAATCAAATATTCACTCCATAGTCTGATAGATCGTTGGAAGAACTGATTAATCGGACGAGAATAAAGATAGAGTCCCATTCTACATGTCAATACTGACAACAATGAAATTTATAGTAAGAGGAAAATCCGTCGACTTTAAAAATCGTGAGGGTTCAAGTCCCTCTATCCCCAAAAGCCTTTTACTCTCGAACTAGTTATCTTTTTTTTCATTAACGGTTTGAACGCGGTTATACCCCTCATTTTTTTGTTTTCAAAATGGATCTGAACGAAAATGTTTTTCTCTTATCTCACGTAAACGTACAAATGAATATCTTTGAGCAAGAAGTCCTCAGTTGAGTGATTCACAATTCATATCATATTATTACTCGTACTAAAATTATAAAAAATTTGGAAAACCCAAGGGATTCCGGTACCTCGATAAGACTTTAGTAGTACTTTTCATCCTTTTCTTTTAATTGACATAGACCATAGTTATCAACTA